GTCTGCACCACTCCGAAGTACTAATAACTAAGTTGAAGAGAGAGCGGGGCAGGCCATAGACGAAAGTGAACTATAGACTACTTACCAAAGACCATAGGCAATGGACGAAAGACCAGCAGAAGGGCATTAGTCGCCGAGGAAGCTAGTGCGCGTAGATCAAAGCTTAGTGGAGAGACCATACATTGGCCAGTTCCAAGGACAGGTTATCAACAGGGGTCGATGGCAGGTTCGATTACGGAGAAGTCAATAATCAAAGATTATGCGGAGGGTCCAGCAGTCACAAATAACCCAAGCAGAAGGGTCAAGCCTATTTGAATTTGTTATTGGAAAATGAGGAGGAAGACATCTGTCATGGAGAGGCAATCCTCAAATACGTACTTTGACCTGACGGCTTACCCGTTCTATAAGAGAACGGTTCAACTGGTTAGGCGGTCTGGCGCATTATTCACTGCGCTTTATTTAAAGCAGTGTGCGTCATCCGGGGTGATAAAAAAGAACCATACCCTGTTGACAGTGTCCCTGTCCCTTAATCATCAGGCTACCCTCGGATTCTTCCCTCCAGATATTAATGAGGTGGGCGGGAAGGATAGAGCCCAACTTATTATATACGGATACGGATATTCCTTGTCATTCTAATCTTGATATAGTTCCAACAGGCCTATTCTTTGACTCTCCTATAGTGTATAGTATATTCTTTCCATCTTCCTACTAGGATAGATATTCTAACAACAAACTACCTAGCTTAGCTAGTTGGCAGCTCCGCATCGTGAACTGCATCGGAAAGGGCATCCGATCTCTCTTTTATGGGCTGTTTCCCTCGTATCTGACCTACCCGAGTTAGCCCTCCCAAGCGGACAAAGAGGTGGATCATCTGATCTTGAAATAGGTCATCCCGGCTATCCCGATCTTTTATCTGTTCATTTCGTCAGGTATCTGAATCATACGATTCTGAGGATTCTGCTTTTCACATTCATTCTACAGGACCAAAACGAGGCCTTTCCTCGCTAGTTGGAATAAAAACCTCAACAGCAGCCTTCATTGAACCCCTTCTTCCTATCCTTGCTACCTATGAAACGAGTCCCTCTTTCATTCACTAAAGAAGACGCAGCTGATAGATGGATGAATATACATTTGATGGCCAGTTCTATGAAGAAAAATCTCGAGTTGGAGGCATCGCTGGGAAAAAAGCCAATTGATTCGGTTTTCTCGAAATCAACGAGTGGACTTGAAATCATAGATCCATTTTGTGATCCACGCGACTCAGACAAGAATCCTATATCTTACCCACCCAGTGCTGTTCTGATTGAATTTCAAAGATCTCGCTCGCTGTCAAAGCGCATTTTGTGAAGTGTTCTCCTGCCCCTGTCACCTGAGATAAAGTCAACTGGAAACCGTGATCGGAGTCGTGGTTTGAAGATGATGATTTGAAGATTCATTCGACAGAGAAGGGTGTCTTGGTTGCCGATACCGAGGTTGAATGAATCATTCCACCTGGCAACAGCAAAAGTGGAGTTTGGCACAGGTCAAAGGGGAAAGCAAGGAGGAATTCCACTTTGGAAAGGAAAAGGGCAGTTCCAAACGAAGGACCCAGTCTCAAGGGGCAAGCTTCCCGGTGTCCAAGTGTCAAGTCCCGAGGGCTTGTGTCCGCCGAAAGCTTCCTTTTTTCTTTTTAGTCTTTCCTTGCAATGAACCGAAAGGTGAGAGGCAGGGCTCGGTCTCAAGGTTTAATTTAAAGTCACTAGTCAGTCCAACTGCACGAGTGAAAGGCGAAAGTAAAGATTACGTGCAACCAGGTGTAACGTGTCAAAGGTCACCGAGTCGTCGTAAAGGGGAATAGGTTGTTTTGCGCATCCAACAACTGAAAGAGTTTGCGGAGAAGGGTTGAGTTGCGTAATAGCGGATTCGTAGGTCAATAAATCGTTGGATTTGAAATCGAACTCTCTACCTTGGGCGGATAGGAATTGAGACTTTCAATGGTCCGCTCTTCTCTCCTCGTGATCGAAGCTGACCCCAGAAGTTGGGTATTCCTTCTTAAGAGGACACTAACCCTCCCGATCTTGCTAGCCGGGGGCTCAGTCTTTCAAGATTCAATCTTTCCCCTTCCGGTCCCAGGGAATCGCTCTTATAGTAGGAGGTTTACTATGTCCCCAACTTCTCTTTATTAAGAAAGTCGGTTGTCTACTATAATTAGATTAAGATCGTAAAAACATAAGCTTGTAATATAGCTAGACCAAATTCAATAAATGGAGTCCGGTAATAACATTATGAAACTGAACCCATATGGCAGAAAGCAGAAGCAGCGGGTACGTCTGTTCGGGTTCATTCATGTCCAATAAACTTCAAACAAAAGGAGATTCGGGTATCAGAGTTGAGTGGACAGGCGACGGGAGGATGGGGGGAAGAGTAAAGACAAGACGAAAGCAAGAGTTCCGGCATCTTACTTTACTAGTTTCATTTCCGTATGATAGTCACCCCTTTCTCGGTAAAGCAGAGTGAGCAGCTTCTTTCTTTGCTACTGCTGCCATACCACAAAGAAGTCCAATAGCTGCGCTTACTTCTTCCTTCAACCCTGAAAAGAGCATATGCATCCCGGGATTCTCTCCATCTCAGAAGTGGATTCCCCTGCAAGGGTACTTGAGTACGACTACGGCTATGAAAAGCTTATCGAAAGAGGAGGAAAGAGCGTAAACTCGACTCTAAAAGTTTCAGTTGCCTCCCTCTCTCCGCCCTATAACTGAAAAAAAGGAGCACGGCGAAAAGCCAACCTGATTTTTTTTTATTCGTTTGACGAGGGAAGATCTTAAGTACTGAATTAATTAAATTACACCTATATCGCGAAAAAGAGCTGCTCTAGCTTTAGCGCGCACCCTTTCTCCTATGAGGAAAGTGACTCTTTCCGATTCATGTCTGGCCCTTCCTGGATCTGGATCACAGTATACCGGCGACTTTGTCCTTGAATTCATTCTATTTCATATCCACCGATCCGTGGAAGAGACCAAGGAAGAGTAAGATAGATTTAGGGCCGGCAGGCGGGTCTAGAATAGATTCCCCAACGGGTCCTGACTTTTCAACAACAGAGGCGAAAACTTACTCTTTCAAGTCAAAGTCAAAGTCGGGTAGACTAAGATGGAGTTTATTTTACAGTTGTTCCAGGGATATGGGTATAGAGTGAATTCTATTCACTCTTTATGAAGTTCCGTGCACTCCTTATATCATAAAGAAAAAAGTAAGTATGGTGCCCCGGTAGACGCGCAGACCGAGTGAGTTTCCGCCGATCCCGATCCAGATGTGCCAAAGATTGAGGACTATGAGGGTACGGTGCTATCCTTGTACTTTGTTTGTTGCACATGGCCTAATGTACACTTGCCCCCTTTTTCTCACTCTTTTGGTGGTTTGTCAATTTGAATCTATTTTCTTTATGCTACCGAAAGACGGAAAGGGGAACCGACTCGTTCCTTCCTTGCGGAGGACGAATCAAGGCCTGAAGTTGGTTCGTCGAGCAAGAGGAGAGAAGGATCAACAAGGATTTCATACCCTATGCTAGTTCTTTTTCTCTCTCCCCCAGATATGCCTTTAATAAGTCCTCCACCTATTCTCGTGTGACGACATCTATGATTGTGAAATTCAGGAATGAACAGTTGCAACAATCATGTTCAATTTCTTTTGACAGTTTTAGATTGTGGTGCTTTGTAATCAAGGGCGAGAAGGAAGTTCATGGAAAGGTAGCTCACATACCTTTCCAGGCCTAATTCTTTAATAATCACTTCAGCTCTTTCATACTTCTGACGTCGACTCATCTTGCTTGGAAGTCTTAAGAATGCAGCAAAAACTAAGGTTTCCTCTACAGTCAATTGTGGAAAAAGCACATCATCTTGTGTCACGAAACCCACCTAGCACAACATTGCTCAATTCGGTATGGAAGTTAATACAAAATCATGTACATTGAAAGAAAGACTTTTATATATTCTTGGTTTTAAGGCAATAGAAAGAGAGAAGGAAAAAAGAATTATTGATGGATAGGTAATATACCTCCTATTGATAGCTGTATTATATGGGATGTCATTGTATGTGACAGTTCCTCTGACATTTTCTTGCAATCTTCCTCCCAATATCTTTAACAAGGTTGTTTTCCCACTGCCAGAAGGCCCCATTAAGGCAAGAATTTCACCCTTCCTGTTATACCCTTGAGTATCTGCTTGTAATTGTCATGCTCAAACTGGGAAGCTACCTTTGATACAACTGCCTTGACAGGATTGTTGGAGGAAGCTTGGCTAATCTTCACCTTGTACTCAACATCCGCGAACTGCATTCAAAGACCATTTAAATGGCAGAAGCCAAAACTCTGAAACATATATCAACAATTTGATTCTTTGAAACACTTCTGAGAAATGAAAGATTGGTTAGAGAAAAAAAAAGTACCTTGAGAAATATGGGGAGGGGTTGATCTTTATCAGCAATTGATGTATCATCCTCTACCTCTATATCAATTTCAGAGCTTCTGTTTCTGAGGTAAGCTTGAGACATGAACTCTATGTTATGGCCAAAGCCATTGCTTCCAGCAATCTGCATGGAGCCAACAGCTGGAGGGGACAATGAAAAATCCTCAATTTCATCTTGTCTAAGATGCTCCATTGTGTCATGAACTGCAAGTTAAGCGTTGCTCTATCCTGTTTAATGGTGTTGGACAAAGTTCATTGTTATATATGGTGGATAAGATAGACATAACCAAAACTCTGCCTAAATCTTGAAACTGTTGAGCCACATGCTTTCTATGGGAAACTATAGACTCTTTCTAATTGTGAATTTCTAGTTATCACACGCACTTGGTGCGCTTGACTTTCTTCAAAATTCTTTTTTAACCAAGTGTTCAAATGACACTGTTTGGGGTATTCTAACTCAGCAACGACGTACTAGCTGTTAATACATAATTAACTAAATCAAAGTGTTCCCTCTCTGATATCTAAGTTTTTTAGATGAGACGGTTCACACAATTCACCATA